TGTAGCTGCTCCGGCACCCATTGATTTTGCACCTTCTAACATCTCGAGTCGAGAATTCTCGTCACGCTTTTCCGTAGCTCTTTCCTTGATTCCTCGTCGATTCCTCTTCCCCACGTTCCTTTTATCAAAGAATGGAAATCCAATTTACTAAGATTTCAATCTTCTTATTCACTATCACTAGAGGATGTGACCCCCTCCTCCAAATAAAAATGGGTATCCAGCGCATCCTTTGCCCTTAGTGCCTCCACGAACCACTGGCTTTGAGTTCCAAACTCATGTAAATTATTAAGAACCTCAGAGATTCTATTTGGATCCGTGGAACCCCCCAAAATGGCATCCGTGATATCAAAAATGGCGGATGAATCCTTTAGTGGATTCCCAGTTTGGGAGAATAGATCCCGCAAACGCTTATTGAGGGCTTCACTAGACGATAAGAGTTGCTCTCTCGGGTCGGGGTGCTGACCATGATGGTGAGATTCCTGGTCTCCCTCTTGAAGAGGCGGCGCATCCAAAATGGGTTGGTTAGAGTTGTTACTCGCCGAGCTTTCCGCAGGCGGAACAACCCCTACCCCGACGTTATTATTAGCGGCACCACCACCATCCAGTTCAGCCGCAGGAGGTTGGGGCTGCAGAGCTGGTAGTAGTGGCGCTTGATTGACTCCCGAGCTTGATGCACCGGAAGCTCCTGAGGCCACCATCATGTTAGCCAGAGTGACCTCGTCAAGAAAAACTTTCAAAATAACTGCCAAAAGGATACCTCCCGTACACCCGACCCTCTGTAAAAAAAAGGAGAGTCCTTTTCCGAGGATCAGGGATTCCATTTTCATGAAAAGGAGGTTCAAATCCAAACCCAGGATGAGACAAACAAAAGAAAAAACAAAACTCAAAGCGGATAAAAGCAAAAGCTTAAAAAAGAAAGTCATAGAACGCGCTTATGCACGATTTCCCCCAAAAGGGGCTTGCTTCGCCACAAAGGGGCTATGGGAGTTGAACCCAATTCTGTGCCACGAACCCCCACTTTGAAGGAGCAAGAACGAAACTAGAACGCGGAATTCGCTTTCTTTCTTTATACGAAATTCTCTGTCTTTTTTCCCTTTCCTATCAGCAAGAGGCTGACTGAAAAGTGGCTAGATATTCAGCATATGTTTCAGGATCAAACCACATCTAGCTATCTGAAGCTAACTTGTCCTTATACCACTAGAATAGATAAAGGAAAGAAGTTTTAAAGACTAAAGGTCAGAAAGAGATTCCTCCCCTTGCGCCTAGCAAGAGGAAGACTATTTGCAGATAGGTTTGGGGAATAGTCTTTTATTGGAGTTATAAATTCTCGGCTAATTGTCTTCTTTCTCTTGAGCCAAAGCCAAAGAGAGTCAGTCCTTCGATGAGCCGGATAGAGGGAGAGAGATCAAGCGCTAGCGTGACAGCTCTCGTTGATACGATTCACTCAATGGCAGAGGGATGTTGCTCGTCAACGTCCGTTGCCGATCCGGTCGTCTATCTCGGAGTCATCAACATCTGCTTTTCTTCGGGACAAGAATGTTATACCCTGCCAGTGAGCTCATCGTACCTGTCGTCCAATCCATTAGCGTTGTCACCAGCCATTCCGAAGAGAGCCTTGGGGCATCCGCTTAAACCCTTGGCTTGGGTACTTCAGCCTTACAACTTTTTCAGCTCAAGCAATTTTGACCTTAGACTGAAGCGCATTCACTCATAGGACGACCATCATGTACTTGTACTCAAGTGACGATGAACACTGAACCTAACAGCCGAGGAGACGATCTCCGGTACCCATGAAGAGTAGATTACCAATCCTGTCACCTTATCTTCTATGATTACACTACTCACGAATCTATCTATCCAATTTATTACTGAACTTGACCTGTCTCCGATTGCCATGCTGCGCTTTTCGCTCCTTATCCCGTACAGAACGAAGTCAATCTTATTTATACATTAATTGCTATGGGCCCCTCTTATTGCACTGAATGACCGATCACATGGGGTGGATCTACTAATGCAATGTTTTCCCCGATCCGACAAGCACATGAGGAAAGTGACTCGCACAGGTAAGCAAAAAGGGCTGCTATCAGACTAGCGAGGAGGACGGTGGGTGGGGTAGGACTTCTTTTTTTGAAGCTGTCTCCAATGCCCTTTGTCTCTTGCTCGGCCTTTCCTTCTCGATTGAGACCGATCACGGATAGATTTGATTTACGACGTCTCTTTCGATTTGATTTCACGCATCATTCAACCAAGCACACGAGATTCTTTCATTATGTGATTTGGTTTGGTGCAGAATTGAAAGATCGAACAGAGGAAGTCGAAAATCAAAAGGTTCGGTATACGACTGAACACTAACCCCATCTTTTAATTCAAGTTTGAATCATTTACGTTCCAGGCCAAGCAAATCTAAGAGCTAGCCAGCAGCAGCCGCGCAATCAGCGAAAGGCTTGATCGCACTTACGCGTTATATACTTCACCGATAGCGAATTGATAGCGAATGAAAGGATTAACTCATTGATGGCGAATTTAGATTAATAGTCTAGTCTTTTGTCTTTCTTCTCTCCGAAATGGCACAACCAAATTGGAGAGGAAAAAGGGGAGCAGAAGGACTTGATTGCATTCATTCATTTATGGATTTGATTGCATTATAGTTCAACTCCTTGTTTGATAGATGATCGCAACTATTATTAGATTTGCCTATTAGATAGTGCATTTATTCACAATCAATTCATCCAAGTACGGATGAACTGACAATTCGTTTTTTTTTATCCCTCAACTGCTAATAGTAAGCAAAGGGGATTCATTGCTCTTTCTCCTTTTTATTCCCCGGAACACAAACAAGATTTTCTTTTTTCACTGGTGAATTTTGTCAATTCCGTTCCTTACCGGCTTCGTTGATTGACTTTTGTTTGGAGATGTTATTTATACTCTTTCTATAAGACACTGTTCGATAGCTTCTTCTCCTTTCTTTGAGGAAGGGAGATCGCAGACCATTGAATGTTCTTGCCATAGTTAATGTATGGTCTCTTGTCTCGATAAGGGCTGGTGCTCTAATACTAATTACTATTGCAGCTCTCGGGTCTACTCTCCCTTCCACTCCAGCCTTAAAGGCCTGGTTTCGTATGGTAAGCGAGCTCTACTATATATAATATAGATACTGCCTTCTGCTGTTAGCGGTTTCGTTTGGTTGTCCTTTCCGTTTTGTTCTTTCCATTCAAGCAATCCTGCTTTTTCGAGCGGGTCTAGGTCTAGTTGAGACTGAAGTCAATGCCCCTATTGTAAGGAAAATGGCGAGAATCATCTTATAGAAGTAGTGTTCCTGATTGTCGCTACTGCGGGTAAGAAGATCTTTTTCTGCCTAGTCTTCCTAGTTGATTCTTTATCCGTCCGGGATGCCAGCCTTTAAAGTAATTGGTTCAGTTCCTCGGCTTCGGCATCTTAAGATGCAGTGCCCGTCATTCCCATCAGTACGGGTGAGGGGTCGAGATCCGTTATTAATGAATGTCTCCTCTGGCCACTTCTTTTGGGGATTGCCCTTCTATCTTAAATCTTAAAGAGATTGCTGCCTTCCTCGTTCAGTGGGGAAGTCTATTCCCTCTCAATCAATGCCCGGGAAGGGAACTATGAGAAAGGCACTTCAAGAATACATACATCTGGAGATAGGCCATTTAAATAGACCGATTCCAATAGCGAGCGGTTAATCCCGCAAACTACCGGGAAGCCGACTACATAGGTAGGGGGCGTGCTGACATGCTTGACTTTCTCAATGTTGGAGGTCCGCTAGCAGCTTGAGCCATAAAGACTTCTTCATTCAACGGATTTCATTCATTCATTCACTGGCTTTCCTCTCTAAGAAGTCAGGTCGATCCAAAGCCATTGCTTGAAGCGATTTCCTTGAAGGAAGTCTGCTACCGAAGCAGGATTGCTTGACACACAAGCATACCAACCCGAGGGAAGTAAGGATGGTGGTCGATCAAGCTATTCTATTAAGAAGTAGGAATCCGCTTCTCCATGCCCTTCCATTTTCAAGGGGTAGGCCCTTCGCGGCACACAAACAAGATTTTCTTTTTTCACTGGCACATTCGGTAGCCCCTGCGCGTACTAAGACTAAGGCTACAGCTCACTTCTTCCTTACTAGACCGATTGCCATGAATGAATGAACTGGCTTTACTTTAGCTACAGGGACTGTTTCACCGACCTAAGAACCATTTCCTTTAGCAGCAGCGGAGGATATTCGATAAAAGCAAAGAACACACCGAAGCTCCTCAGTCCTTGCATACTAAGATTATTCTTATCCGTGCTTTCGCGGAAGTCTCACTTATCAAGGAAGTATGACTAAGATAGTTTATCCTTGCGGGAAGCATTAGCACCTCAGCTCAGTACGCATAGAAGTACAGTCTACCTCTATTTAGCTCTACTGGCTTTCTTATACCTATACCAGGAACCCGAGCCCACTAGGAAGCCTTTCGCTCTTTTAGATCGTGTAATGCAATCTCAGATCTTCACTTCCTATGCCCTGAAACCAACCCTATATCTGTGTCCTGGCACTTCATAGAAGAAGGAGCTTCCTTAAATACTTCACTACGCTGGATTTACTCTCTAAGCTGGAGCCACACCACCAAAGCAGGAGTGCTTGACTGGACGATGTCTGCTAGAAGCTCATCCCGAGGAAGCTTCTTTGTCCACAATTCAGGTGAATAGCCTTGAATAAGTCAAGGAAATCACTCCTCAGACTTCTTTCCAGTCATAACAACCAGACCCGGTTATCGTGTTATCGTTCGTGGGTATTAGGACGTCGGCGTGAAAGAGAGTCCTTTGGCTCCAGGAATGCAGTCAAGCGCTTTCTACTAAGTAAAGGAGTGATAGTGAGACAGAGAAGGCGGCTACTGCTACGGCGACAGATGTAGGAATGCTTGCTGCCAAGATCTCAGTATCTTTGTGTTGTGAGCGAGAAGACCCTCAATGGAATAGCAGCACAGCAATAATGGGAGGTTCCATAGTCCAGACCTTCCATAGGCCAGCAACCAATGGCTGCAGCGCAAACAATGAAATACATGATAACAAGGCACAGCACAATAAGGTCCGTCCCTCTCAAGAGCTCTTTCAGATTAAAACTCCTCCCGATGATTGGCATTTCGCAGCTTAGGAACAATGATGGCACCAATAATGCAGGTCGACCCGAGGCCCCTGTGGAAGACAAAGGAAAAGCATTTAAGAAGCAAGCAAGTGATAAGTATCTAATCTATGCCTTGCCCTATGAACAAAGTAGTCTTTCCTCACAGCAGGAAACAAGCTTGTCATGTCAGGCAGACGAAGGCCGCCTTGGCTTATTAGCGACCCAACCGATCCAGCTGTCACGGCTTAAGAAGCAGCTTAATAAAAGGGGCATACTTTCTTGTTATCGAAAGCGACCCGTGGCATCATGATAATAACACGGTTCAACCGTACCCAACCTTTCAACAACAATAGACGTTCAGAGCCTGGTTCAGCTCTCAGTGAATCAGAGGGCGATCGAACGAAAGAGTTCTCCCTCCGGCTAAAACTACATACGTAACGGTGTGTAAACACACTCAGCGACCAGCCTTTCTGATAAAGAAGTCAGTGTCCTCTGCTGTGTTTCGATTTGGGAATATCAGGCTATTTTTTCGTTTTAGGAAGATTCCCCTGGGGGAGCAGACGATGATGAAGATTCAGGCACAGAAAGCAAGCAAAGAGCTTTATACCACCAGGGCCCTATCTTCTTTTGGATTGGATGGAATGTCATCCACCAAGAAGAACTGATGGAATTGTTGATGCTTGTGGGCTAATGTTTCTTCAGTAAGTTAGTCTTCAAACTGCCATAGCTCGTTGTTACCTCACTATCTCGCTCGCCCAGTCTTCCTTGAGCAGGAGACTATCTGCCTGGAGCATATCCATATCCAAGCTAACGGTTTCAAAGCCATTTGGCTAACCTTCACTAGCAAACTATTCTGACTTTACACCCTATGAATATACGATCCGAGACGAGGGCTAATCGAGGGCACTTCACTGCTTTCTTCAACTTACGAAAGGGTCTCATTATTCACGTAGGCTAGGCACCCGGAATGGAAGTGCAACGCTTGAAAAAGCTGGTAGCCGATTAGCCAACACTTCTTTATAGTTACTCTTTATCTAGTCTTAGAACCCTGCCCTGGACTGGGCAACCTCCACTGGACCAATGGTACGCACAGAGAGCGGAAGACACAACAACTATTTCGTCGTAGTCTGGTCAACTACTCCCCAGCTATCGCCTCTACAATATGCACTTCTCACTGAACCGGGCTCCGAACGATGGTTTTCCGGTGGTGTGGTTTGGGATTGAAGCTTTTCCACGTCATATTGGGATTGGGAAGCCCTTTATCAAGCGCACTACACCGCTAGCCTCTCCTTAATTGAAACCCTTCATAAAGGTGGTGCCTACAAGTTTGGCCCATCAACAGGAACAGGCAAATAAACAACCACAACTGGAACAAAACCACCAAAGGATTTTGCGCCCTTCTCTTATTATTATGCTTGGGCGAACTCCTTCGGTATGGAAGCGACCCATCAGGCCTTTCTTCTCAGGAAGTGTCCTCTTTCCCATTCCCATTCTTTTGGGCTCGAAGAAGAGTCATAGTCACGATCTTACTGACGGGTGGGATAAGTAATTAGCAATCCCTAGTCTAGTATTCCAATTCATGTGGAGTTCTGCCCTCCAACAAACCACCAGGCAAGGCATTGACATAGTCAGCGAAATCACAGTGCTTCAGTCCGGCGTTAAGATGATAGCAGCCTAGCAGCCCGCGCACAAACAAGCGCCTTTGAAGCAAGCCCTTACTTACGCGATTGATTGGCCTCGATCGAATCATTATACCTCTCGAATTGACGCATCATTAGACGTGGCCGTTGTTTCCTTATCATCCGAATCCCAATCCCATAGTAACCACCCATTGCATTGATCCGGGAAATTCATTTCCAATTTCTAAGTATGAATCGAATCCTGTAGCCCAATCAGAGTCTTTCGTCACCAGCGGCAGCAGCCAAAGAAGCATGGGAATCATCGGCCCAGGAACTCCCACGAGCGAGAAGTCGACGATGAATGAGCTCGTCAGTCAAAGGCCCTTAGATAACCACATAACATCTCCCCTATGGAGTGCCCTTGGATTGGAGTGCTTTTTATTCCTTCGTGTAGTTTTTTTCTTTCTTTGCTATCTAGCTTGTGAGAGAAGAGAGCAGTTGCTGATGTGAGATCCGAGGAGACTCGGCTAACAAGAGTGAACAACTTAAGTAGTGACGTGCTGGTGTGGTTTCAGTGCTCGCTAGTTTGGATGGAGCTAAAAATGGAGCTGAAGTGAAGAAAGCTCAATAAACACACACGAACACGATGCAGGGCATAGCATAAATGAGACCGCTGATCATATCATTTATAATATATGCTGGACCTTTCTCGATGCTTTTGGGTGACTCACCAACCGACCCAGCAGTGATCGATGACAGAATGGTACGAACAAATCAAAGTCATTGGATTTGGTAGTTCTCCATTGACTTCTCTCTTTACCCACCAAAGGCCTTTGCATATGTTCCTAAATGGGTGTGCACCTCCAGAGGGGCAGGGGCCGGCCTCCCACTCTCTTATGCAGCATTTATTAGCTTAGCTGGGTTGGGTGGATCGTGCAATAAGCCTCTCTCGACCCTCCGTTTCTCATACGTCTTTATGAAAGCCTCTCGCCTTTCGAGATTCGGTCCATCATCAACTCAGTCAGATCTTCTTGTTTGCCCGCTTTTTTGAGGCTTCCTTTAACAGATTTGATCGGCATTTCGTGCCTGCAGCCCTGCGGAATTCGACCTTTTATCAGCTGGTTGGGTAGTTTAGTAAGGTTAGAGGCGCAACTAGAAGAGTTGGCCCTATATGTCTTTATCAATTCGATTGAAGTCTCCGAAATCCTTCTTGATCGATGGTCCCCATTAGCATTAGTGCCAATTAGTAGCCGCTTTTTTTGGAAGGCGAGGTACTCATGTGTGATCGCGGATTCCACGGTAGCAGTAGTTCTAGCTCTACATTAGGAGCACGGGGATCTATCTAAAGGAGGTACGGACCCCTCCCATAGTACGGTACGATGCAGAACCAAGGGGCTCTGGAAATCTCCGTACGAAACCCGGCCGGGATTTTTGGAGCAAAGGTGGGCCGCTACGCCCTAACGCTCCCAGCAATCCCACTCTTTCGTTTCGCACCATCAATCTGGATTTCACTCTCGAATCACTGAACCCATTAATAACCGCTCAAACAACACGGTGGGAAGTGATCGAAATGTAGGCTGGGCCCCACCCCCGTCACTTGATCAGGAATAGGGGTTGTCGAGCGGAACCTTGATGAAGAAGTGGAAAGTGTTGGGTAACATCATGTTATCCCGTTTCAACTCACCCGCTCGGTTCCCTTTTGTTGGATGATCCGTCAGAAGTGGTGGATCTTAGCTGAAACCGTTCCAGCCATTTGGTCTTTCCCCAGCGACACTTGCCGTCCTAAGTGATGAATCGGTTCGACCCACAAGGGGGAGTTGGCCATTTGTCCAAGAGGCGCTCATCCCTATTCAGGTAGATCGGTTGGTGAGGTAGCGGGACAATTCTATGAATTAATAATAAAAAATCAATCAAAAGAAATTCTCCTCCTCAAGGAAAATCTTATGTGGAGGCGCATCAGGAAAAGAGCATCGCAGCGAAAATCCGAGTAATCATTGCACGGAGTCGTCAAAATCAGTCAAAGCAAGAGCAATAGTCGAAAAGGTTTCCAATAAGGGAAAAATTTGCGTCAGGCCATGTAGGGACCCTGATCGGCGTGAGAAAGGGCGCGTCCAAACCAGTATTATTGTATTCTAAGGGATTGACGAAAGCTAAAGGTAGAGAGAATGGAGGGTCGGGATGCCCCAGGGATTTTTTCCATTTTTGGATGAGGAACTACTTCGTAGCACAGAAAACCGGACTCACCAAGGACAGCGAATGGATAGCTCTCTTTGACCTGACCTAGTTGTCTCCAACCAAATAAGGGCCAGAAGGGAGTATGCCAACGAACTCTTCTTAGAGACAGAAAGTCACCGTATCAAGCAGTTTCAATCTACGGATATGAGTGAGGTTCTCTTTCCTTCTGTGGAGTTGAGTTGAACTAGTGGCTCGAGGATTTTCAAACTACTCTTAGTTAGCCGAGGAAGAGGGGTTAAGAGACTCGGTTAACAGCTACTCAACCGAAGCTAACAAGGAAAGGCTGCACCAGAAGAAGATGCTTGACCGAGGGAGTTTCACTCAGTCTTTCTATTAACCGGTAATACTGACTTAGGGTAATCGGCTAGACGGGGACAGAGAGGCAAGCGAATCGCTTTTCGTAATCTCCAATCAATGGGCGTACCCCTCCCTTTATTAAAGATTAAGAAGACTATCGGGAAAAGGACTCAAAGAAAAAAGAGAATAGGGATCGGGTTTAGGGTCACAAACTGAATCAAGAACAGCTGCTCTTCAAGCCTATCCTATTTTCCTGCAGCTGATTTAACCGAACCCCCCGGATGGCACTGTCTGCTACGAATCGTCCGTGCGTGGAAATTAGCCCTCGTAAGGTCTTTTTTCCCTGGTTAGGACTCCTTAAATAAAATAACTCTTAAATAACATAACTTTAAGAGTACAGCAAAGCAGCAAGCTTAAGGCGACAAGTCTCGGGCTTTCCTCTTGCAATTAGTATAGGTATTCTTGACCTAATTCCTTCAAACCCGGAAATCGTAGACAAAAGTACGCAGAGAAAGAGCTTTGATTGCTAACCCAATCTGCGCGCGGAAAGGCTGTTTATTACAAATCATGTGCAATCCCTCGGATCAATCGTATGAAAGCAAAGCATCAGCAGGAGAAGCAGCATAGGAAGGTGAAGAGCACGCTTCCCTTTAGTAAGAGAATGAGTTGAGTTTCTTCGTTTTACCTATGGTTTCGCATCTCTTTAGTGGTAGGCTGTGAGGAGTCAGCGGAAAGGAGAGCTTCCCTCCGGTTTCCGTCCCGGCTCAGTGAGTTCAGTTCGTCCCGAACGTCAGGCTTCGAGACTGAGTGCAGCGAGGCTCGTTCTTCCACGATTGGTAGCACTCGTGTAAGGTCTGGTTTACTTGTTTCATCATCCATCTCCTAAGGGTTAAGAGAACTCTGCTGGCCTGAAGCCTATTTGTCCAATCATTCCCTTCCTACCTTTCCTGCTTTCTTAGTCTTAGACTTTCCTTCCGCGCTTGCCTTCATGCATCTCTATAAAGTTCGAATGCTTTTATGCTTTATTAACTGGACGAAGAGGGCTGGTAGACTAGTTAGCAGATGGATCCTTCTTTCATTCCTACTTCTGAATAGAAGTTATATATTTATATATTCATAAATCCATGTCTTTTAAATCTAATATCGAATATCGATTCCAAAATTCTTCTCTTCTTCCCAGACTGAACGGACTCTGCTTTTCTGCTAAGCAAAAGGATAGATGAGGCTTAGCCAAAGGGTTAACCGGCTTCGCTAAATCTATTAGGTTGAATCGTGGCAAGGCTCCTTGGTTCTTCGATCGTTAGAATTCAATCCAGCTCTAGGTTCGGCTAGAGCTACCTTGTTTCGTGCTTTTCTTCAATCCAGCTCCTCTCTGGAAAGATTCAGCGAAGGATAAGGCGGAATGAGAGAAAGATCAAGTAGTCTGTGGCTTAATGAACTGGTACTAAAGGTCAAATCATTGGTCCGGGAGCGAAGCTGCTTCTTTTGGGAAGTCTGGCTCGACTAGTTTGGAATGGGATGTGGAGGGGGTTTTCCCCGACAGGAGTCGTGCCTGAATCCTTTCTCGTTCTTCTCTTTTAGCTCTGGAAGGTGCGGCTGGATCACCTCCTTTTCAGGGAGAGTTGTTGGGTATTTCGCTTCCCTTTGCCGAAGACAGCCATGTTCGCTTACCTTGAATCAAAGAAGATCTCGTAAGTAGAAAAGTCTTCCAGTGGAGAAGATCCATCAAATCCGTTGTTCCTCCGTGCGCAAGTTAGTTTACCTCGACTAGAAGAAGGGGGGATCCTTATATCAAAGAAGAGGTAACTCGAATAAGAGTCTATGAATGAAACGAAGAACAGGTAATTGTCTACGCCCCAGGAAGTGCAGTCGCACGTTAGAAAATTTCTAAGCGAGTCAAGGTTAGCAAAGCTTTTCATGCGGCCAAGCAAGTACTCCTAAAGGGAAGCAGTTCGTTAGAGGAATCCACTGATTCTCATGCGCTGTAACTAGACTCTTTCTTATTAGCCGGCTCTTTCCCCACCCGGGGGTCTACTCTTAGAATGCGCACTCTGATATTTCTTACTTCATTGGGTCGAATCCCATAAGGCAGGAGCCCCATTCCCGAACTCAAGTCCATAGCTCCGTGATATTCCATATCTCCTTCGGCGGAATTTCTCTTATTTTATTGATTTTAGGCGGTATATACCACTGTTTCAAGTCAATAGAGGATATTTCCTTAGAAAGGCGTAATAATAATCTTTCTCAGTCTTAATTCCATCGAGCCTAGTTCCTAGACCAACAGCTTAGCTTACCTTAGCCGTACGTCCTACTGCTTACCTTAGCCCAACCATAGGTCCTACAGCTTCGATGGCAGAATGATTGACCGGGCCGCTTGGCCCACTTGAACTAGCAACCCTACCTGCTGCCGTACCTGTCTGTGAATGAACTTCTGGATATTCACCTACCAACACAACCCGGGCCACGCCGGGACTTTCTTTCGAAAGCCGGGGTCAGAGAACTCCTAAATGCAGTTCATACGCAACCCACCAAATTCTGGTTCCGACCACCCATCCATATTTTCTCCTTCCCTCAGGCACAGGAACGGGCACACTGATACCTCCAGCCAAGAGGAGTGAGAGAGAGCCCATTACCTTGTAGCCCCGCTTACTGACTAAATAGTGATAGTTCCAGCCGGATGGAGAAAGATTCGCAATTGGACTATTATTATATATATATAAGAAGGGTCTCCGCTCGAGTAGGTGCTTTGCTTTAGCCCAGCTCTAATCGATTGAAACCCTCTCTGTCTCTTTGCCCAGCTGAATAAGTATAAAAGACTCACTCGCTCACACCGTTGGACTTGAGCACTGACCCCTATTCTATTTATTCCCGCCTGCCCGGTCTTCCCCCTTTGGCTGGTAAGGACGGACCAAACTACTCTAGTTCCTATTAATAGAATAGGTCGGTTGATTGAATCATACGCATGTCTCCGGGCACTGGGCGTGGCATATTCTATACCATTGATATACTTATTTTTTACTTTCCTCTTTCCGAAAGCAAGAAGTTTCTAAGGATAGGTAGCAGATGTAGCTTCGAAGGGCGCTAAGTAGTTCAGTCAAGGGAAGAGAAAGCGAGCGCACTCATGAATATGAATACTCGATTTTCCGATAGTCTAGATCGTTTAAAACCAAGGTAGTCCGCCCGGTTATACCACGGGTAGGTGTAGCGGAGTAGATTATTTATGTAATCAAGGCATTATCTGGAGAAAGATTTCATTGTGAAGCTGATGGAAGAAAGAAAGCTAAAGCAATAACTTAATGAAGAAGTTCCGGCAAAGAACAACAGAACTGTGATTTCGAAACGATGCTGTATTAGCATTTTTAAGACCTGGAAAGCAAGTTAGACCATGTTTCATGGATCAAGGTACATAAAAAGGTAAAAAGGGTGCCTATCTCAATCATGGAGAAAATGCTCCTTGCCAAGCAAGAGCGGTAAGCAAGAACCTAGGGGTATCAAGCCAGACGAAAGCGGTGAGATGGAGACTTTTATACTATTTCAAATTATCATCTCTATAGCCCTATGGTGCATGCCACTATGGTTACTTATTCTTCTCGCTTTCTCGAATCCTTATCATCAGTATGGCCCGTTACTATTAGAAGACTGTGAGCTACAGGATGAAAAACCAGACGTTGAAGCAACCCGGCTCGTTGGGAAATTCATGTTAGCTGATACAGCTTCTTAGTCTGAATCGTGGTTAGAGCGACATAAGCAGCCTTTACTTTACGACCGGACTTCTTTGTCTGCTTAGATGACCCTACATATACAAATGGAAGTGGTTTGGTTGTGTCCATGACCGATAGGGACCGGTTTCTTAAGCAAGATGGTACCTATTTCTAATGTAAACGGAATGGCATCCTTCCTCTTTTGACCGAGTATATAGGCATCTTTCTCCCGACCCTTCAATTCACACTTGAAGATATAAGGTAAGGATTGATAGTTCTGATTGGGGAATCGGTATCCTTTGTGGATCGAGGTATACACCTTGATAGCAGTGGTTGAGTGACTCAATTAGTAGCTTCTTGGTTCTGGTATCCGATCAAAGGCCCACTGTCTTAGCCATAGCGATCTGGCTGGCCATATTCAGTAGCGTTCGCTGATCTTTTTGAATTCAAAATACGCGGTTTCCTAAACGATTCTACTTTTGATCTCAGTTCACCGAGTGGAAAAGGTCTTTAGAGTGTAGTCAATCAAGTCTACTTAAGAAAGGAAAGATTAGACAGGCTAATTGAGCGCTATTCCACAGAGATCTCAACCTTGCCCCTTGAACAAGGGCTAGTTTGGGAACAGACCTAGAAAGCTATGCCTACAGATAAGAAGATGAATCTTGAGCTGGCCAAGTTCATTCAGGATGAGGGAAAAAGGTAGCCTATTATATATAGTGAACAGGTGCTAAGAGATCATCTTTTTGAGCTAGCCAGACACATTGATATATGCAATTCAAATGGGCGAAGTCAAATGGATAAGCGAAGATTCGCAATGCGAAGTAGTCAGCGGCTTTGACCAGTATTTTTGTCTTTCTGCTTGATGAGCCGTACGAGATTCAATTCTCATATACGACGGGGTTGTTCTTATCATTAAGAAGCCGACCTTGAACCAGCAAAAGCAAGGGCGGGCTTCGGGAAGGCGTATCAGATAATAGGGGAAGCTAAAAGCAAAACAACCTTTATTCAACTACCAGACAAGCAAGGACGGGAAGCTACTCACCGAGGGAAAAGAGCAACCCTACGAGGGGGAAGGGCAACAGCTTCTCTTACTACGCAATTAGTAGGGAACAGAGCAGGACCCTACTCTTGCCTTTAGGAACACGACTTCTTCTGGAAAGCGGGAAACTACTTACTGAGATAGAGGCACACTACTATCAGGAAAGGCCTGGTCGTTCCTATGTCCCCAGTTGCATTTCGTAGGCAATCCAGAGGCAGGAGATCACCCAATGACTTCTTCAAAGAAAGGAAGGCAGATTCTTCAGTTGATTCTCTTTCTTCTGAAGAAACTAGCCTTACCTGGTTCAGGAGAAGCAGTTGATCTCGTTTCAGAAGTGGATCTAGGTGAATCAGTCTATCGAGTTTACTTTGAAGCCGTGGATTCAGTTTCTGAAGCAGCAGCCTCACGTCCCTATTCACTACTAAGCCGACTCCTCCTTAATTGAATAAACCACCTAACGAATAGAGGGAGAAACATGAACTATATATTCAGTCGTCAGCCTCCGCTTGCAACTGGCTCGACTCAAAGGAAAGGTACCAACCCCTCCCCTTAAGATTCCTCACCGCCTGGGTATGAAGATCCCTCACTGCCTGGTTATGTTTGCAAGTTGCAGAAAGCATTGTATGGTCTTAAACAGGCATCACGCGCTTGGTATGATAAGTTTTATAGCTTTCTAATCAGTAAAGGCTTTCTTATGAGCCGTAGTGATTCCTCGTTATTTATTCAAACTAACAGTTTGCGAACTACAATTCTTGCGGTTTATGTGGATGATATTATTATAACTGGCAGTGATACCTCTTATATCTCCACTCTAATCACTGAATTAAGTGCTCAGTTTGCTATAAAGAACCTCTGGAACTTGAACTATTTTCTTGGCATTGAGGTACTCAAGACAAGAATGATCGTGGACTGTTTTTAACACAGCAAAAATATGCGTTGGATCTCCTCCAGAGAGCTGCTATGCTGAATTGTAAGCCCTGCTCTTCTCCAATTCACTTTAAAAGAAGTCCTCTGCTGCAGTCTCTTCTACTCCATTTCATAATCCATCTCTGTACAGAAGCATCGTTGGAGCCCTGCAGTATATAACTATTACAAGACCTGATTTGGCCTTTGCTGTTAACTCTGTTTGTCAACACATGCAATCTCCTACAGATGACCACTTTACTGCAGTAAAACGTATCTTGCCTTATCTCAAAGGGACTGTTACACTTGGTATTCAGTTCACTAGAGGACCTTTCACTCTTACTGCCTATTCAGACGCTGATTGGGCAGGTGATACTTGTGATCGTCGGTCGGTTAGTGGCTATTGTCTTTTTATGGGTAATAATCCCATTGCCTGGTGTGCTAAGAAGCAGGCCACAGTTGCCGGATCTTCAACCGAATCTGAGTATAGATGCTTAGCTCATACTGCCGCTGAATTCTCGTGGCTTCGCATGCTCTTCAAAGACTTACAGATTCCTTTGTTTCATGTGCCAACCATTTGGTGTGATAATATTTCAGCCATCTCCCTCGCCTCTAATCCTGTGTTCCATGCTCGCACGAAACAAATAGAGGTGGACTACCACTTTATTCGGGAGAAAGTTCTCCATAAAGATCTTCAAGTGCGGCATATCTCTACAGTTGATCAAGTTTCCTTCTCCTATCTCAGTGCAGTTTGTTAACGATGCGGCATACGAAACTGATAGCACAAAGTCGGTACCATTGACTGAACACAAACACAAGATCAATCAAGTCTCACATGTGAACGAAATCGAGAGGGAAGAGCATGGATGCTAGCAGCACCGGAAGTTCTCGTTCAGTATGAAGTTGAATGCAAGCCTATGTCCATCTCGTGTAGTTGAAGAGGGAAATCCACTGATAGTTATAAGAAAATGGGGATAACCACGGACTTTGAGTTCGGGTGGTGGGGCGTGCGCATTATTTCTAAGCCTGGTACTGGTAAGGGAACCCCCGACCGGGACTCTAGCGGGGCTTCCAGCCCACAGTAGTTATTAGCTTCTTTATGATTTCGTGCCGCCCTAATTAAATTTGGAAGAAAAAGATTGAAATGACTGTTCAAAAGATCAGATATGCGGAATCAAGCTCGAGACGTAATACAAGAAACCTAGTTCACTCGCTGAGTCTCTTAGCATCCATGGCTGAATGGTTAAAGCGTCCCAACTCAACATTGGATTGGCGAATTCGTAGGTTCGATTCCTGCTGATGAACGATGGCGGACGTTGTTCCGATGCCCGGCTCTTTGATCCATATTATATATAAATTATATATAAGGCTCTGTTCTGTAATGCGAGATCTTTGTTCGAAGCCACCCCCTTACGAGCCCTAAGAACAGGCGTTAAATGGTCCTCTAGCACCCTCATTTGATGAAAGTCTAGCCTTCACCCGAGGCTCAGCCTCTCGATTGGTCTCTCTTCCCCGATCAGCTTGATCATTATAAGAATATTCGCTTTAAAGCTTCCTTGCCATAGCGATTGAAAAGGTTTGTACCAATTAGAGTTGGATTAGCTGCCACTAGGCCTAGTCACCACAGCCAATGATCTTCATCCCTGACCTCGGCCCCTTGCTTCTTTCTCAAGAATCTCTTTTTAGGCCACGTTCCTTTAATACGAAATCGATTGAAGCTGCCAGAAGGTCCCCGGCATCGAGAACATCGATTGAGAAGCTGAAACATGGGGCATTTGACGATCATCCTCGCTTTCGAGCCAATCCCGTTAACTGAGCGCCTTCTTCTTATCAGTTGGAGTAGATATTTAAATATAAGACTCCGGGAGTGATCTACGAATCCTCTTTCTATTTCTCCTTCTTGAAAGCTTGAATTCGAGATCGGAAGAGAAAGAAAGAAAGCTGATCAACTGATCCACGACTTTCTATTCCACCATCTCTCCTCTCTTCTATAGAACCATAGACAGGCAAGCGCTTCGCTCTCTCTCATCATCTGCCAAGCACCTTCCCCGATTCTCTGAAACATGAAGTTCATGCTGTCAAGGCAAGATAGATTAGATGCCCACATCTCTCTAAGAAGAGATCCATTTGACAGGCTTTCAGGTCCAATCACCCGAGTGGTAGCAAGAACTACGATTTTTAACTAATGAACATGGCTTTTGAGCCCACTTCCGATCAGAGTCTTCGCCGTCTAGCTAGCCTTAGAGCTTCCTTGACACTTGACATTTGCTTTCCCTTCTAGGGATCTTGCTCGCCGAGCTTTGTCTCAGGAGTTCATGCATGTGGGCCGTACTACAGTTCAGCTTCTGGAGTGGTGGCCGGATTGCGCCACCTTTCCCCTGGGGGACTCTCAGACAATGGATTGGTATCAGCGGTCTGCCTGTTCACTGTTGGGATTCCACTTCCTGAAGCGAAGTGGTGTCAAGCTTTTTTCCCTGGTAGCTATTGATGAAGAGACATTCAACCTGGATGATCTTGTTGAGGCCAAAATTCAGATTGAAATCCCAGTAGGAAAAGGCATTCCAACATCGCGCATTGTTAAAGTGGGTGATCTTCAAAGGCCGGTTGATTTCCGACCCATTCCGGTCTCGGCGGGGACGAGAGTAGGACAGCCAAATGAGATGCGGCTGCTTCAGCGCAAGACGGGCAAAGACCCCAAGAGAGAGTCCCCACGTCCAGGGTTGCCCTCTCCAGAGGCTTGCCGTAAGGTTTCTGCCCTATCCGAGTAGCTAGTTTGAAGCTGGGCTATGGAACTAGTTGTCAGTCGTAGAGCGGGCAAGAAGCTAACTAATACTAATAGAGGTAGTTAAGCAGTTTGATAGTTTGATAAAGGTAAGCCCTAAGGATATGTCTGACCGCCCTGACCTCTCTATCTTCTTTCTGAAGCTTCGAAAAGAGGTTCCAAACCGAACCACTCCTTCTTCTATTACTTACTGCTCTTTTTCTTTCGTAGGAAATCCAGAGGTAGAACCAGGGGATCTATTTGGAGCCCTATCAAGTCAAGTTCAGATTAGATTGGTTCCCCGGAGAAGAAAGACTGACCGACGGCCCAAACAAACCAAATGAGGTTGAGCTAGCGAAGCAGTAGTGGCAGAGGTCGAGCTGGTAAGCTAGCTCATAGGGCTGGCTGTCGGATGCGCTAAGGCAAGCTTCCTCTCTTTCAGATCATCGCTTACGCTCCTCTTGAAGATCCTGCTGCAGGGTTAAGTGAAACTAGCTCAATTGCGGAGCTGTACTCTAACGGGAAAGTCGCTTTGTCGCTCCTATCCTTTAGTGAGTCGAGTTACTTTGCTTCTTATTCTGCTTGCTTGGCCAGCTAATGCATCTGCTCGGGCATTTCGTCCGCGAGGAATATGTTCGATGTTTGAAATATATGAAGTTCCTTGCGAGGCGACGAGCCATCTTATGGTAGGGGAGGAGATTCGGTTTCTTAACTTCATACTTGCCGTTCATCTGGTTTACGATGAGTTTTTAGTCACCGCAAACCTCAAGATGATCGATTCCGATTTCGTGAGCCATCTCCATACCCATGATTAACGCCTGATATTCGGCTACGTTGTTGGAGCACAACTCAGTTAATGATAAGGAGTGTGGTATCATGTGCCCTTCAGGGGTTATGAATCTAATACCGACTCCAGAAGTCAACTCCTCATTGGAATTGGTACGCGTTGCACCGTCGAAGTCAATTTCCCATCTATCACGGGGATGTCCGGGAAAAGTTTCAATGTGGAAGACTGGTTCATCATTCAGATTAGAATCTGGCGGTAACGGATGTGCGGCAAGGAAATCTGCTATCGCTTGTCCTTTTACAGCTTTTTGTGGCACATACACTATGTCAAATTGGGACAATAGAATGGATCACTTGGCAAGTCTCGCGCTAAGTGATCCTGCAACCAGCCCCTCAATTCAAGCTGTCAATCCCAGCAATCAAGCAATCGAATAAAGCCGGTCGACACCTAACTCTCTCCTTCGGAAGGCAATCCCAGCAGCAGTAAGTGAATCCATCTATTAAACCCCCAACACTAATGGATGCTTAAGAAAGCGGAACCAAGCCAGCTATTGGTCAATATGGAGATTGATTCTAAGCCAGCAATCCAGTCTAAGCGAGTGAGTCATATAAGTCTTACCAATCGAATCAAAGCAATTGAGCCAATCGGAGCCGGCACTTTGGAGATAAAGCCTTTCGATCCCCTTCCTCAATCTCTCGTTCAATCGGAGCTTCTCGTGGCAACCTCTCTTCCTGCCTTTAGAATGCATATAAAGAGCGAGCTCATATTCGAAACCCCCCGAGGGGGACTTGGAAGAGGGAAGCCCTTAGACCATTCCTTTGGAATCGAGGGCAGGGGAAGCAGAATGCCTTATTAAAGTCAGAGTTAGAGAAGGAAGGCAATGAATGCTAGTCCTACTACTCAAGAGGAACAGCAATAGGAAAGGAGCAGCCTGCCTTATGAGCTTTCAGGAGGACTACTAGAGAATCTGAACCTTAGAGCTACCTTCTTACACTTCCAGTTAGGCTTAGGCAAGGAAGGGGAAATACATTCAATTAGCTAGGTGGGAACGTCCAGGGGGACCTGCCGGGCTAAGAGCAGAGAGGAACTAACCTTCCGCTTTCACTGGCCTTATTCCACTCACAGTAAGTTAAGGGTTCGGATGGAAAACCTAGCTTGTGCTAACCCTACAGGCAAGTAGCAAGAAAGAGCACAGAGGAACGATATCCATATCCATTTCTTTCATTCCTCGCTATCAATCAATAGAAGAAAGAATTGAAGGCAGGACCAGGACTGTCAGAGGGATGAGACCTATCTATGACAATCATCACTAGATGAGGGAGGGAATCCAAAAGGCAAAAGGCTGCCTACTATCCGGACTGGACTCACTCAGGACTTCCATCTAGAGATATAGAATTGAAAGAAGGAAAAAGTCCTTCGGACCCTGCCTTTATAGTAAGTAGCTACATTCCTTGCCTCTCGGATAGGCCTTTGAGGTTCCTCTAGTTATCTTCTTGAATCACTCTAAGCATAAGACCTTGAATTGCGTCTTTGTCTTCTCTCTATGGATAGAGCAATAAATAAGGAATGCATTATAAGAAAGAGGATGTAGCCCTTTCCTTCCTTACTGTACTTGTAGTTGAGTAAGGACTTTAAGCTTATAGTTTTCAGTAGTATACGAAATGTATGGTTGATAGGGCTCTTACCTCCTCAATGTTTATAAAAGAATCCTACCTGAAGGAGAGTGCATCGAAGTGACTCAACCGATAGGTTGAGGAGCGTAACGTCTACTAGTTGGCTTTCCTGTAATCAAATATTGCTTCTATCGGGAGCCGCATAGATAGGCACGATAGAAGGAAAAAAAGGACTTGGCTTTAGTCTTTTTTGATTTTATACTACAAGTCATAGAAGTCAGATCATGCAGACGCAAGAGCGTCAGTCTGCCTTTACTTAATAGGGCTGAATCTAACCTACAATAAATGGATTGTCGAGAAGAACCATTTCATGAGACAAGTTCAGTCTGCTGCGTCTACTAGTCCCATCATCGTCGGCTAGTCACATAGCGTGGAAAAAGAACCTAGTATGGGCGATCCGGCTTAGTAACATACAAAAGCTAGCTCCATGGGAGAAACTTCCTCACATACTGGATAGGTGGACCAGTACTCACTTGAGGAAGACTTTCAAGACTTGGTTTGGTTCCTCATCTTGGATCAGGACCGAACACTAGCAACCTATTCAGGGAAAGAATCGGTTATGTAAGAAATTGGTTGGGGGCTAAGATAGGTTGATACTCTGAACAATAAACAAAACAAATATTCAATACCAACCTTTTGTTGTACACAATCAATTGTGGAGCTCCTACTCTGGCAAGTCCTATTTACCTCGCCCTTTATAGAGTAAGGGGGAGAGCTCTTATTCGACATAGACTAATACGGCCTCTTAGGGGCCCAAAAGAACTTCTATTTTTTGAAGGAAATGTGCGGCTACTCCTTCTCTTGAGAGGTCCCTTCTTGGAAAGTTCCCGAAGGAAGAGAGCAATCCTTGTACTAATTAAATACAAATACGGAAGATTAGGTGCCCCAAATAAAGAAAAAGGCAGTTCGTGCACTGAAGGTATCCCTCTTATTTCCATAAACATAATAACTCCCCCGGGGGGAATTCCTCACATACAGGAAAGCACAGGGCATTGTCCTGCCATTAATTACCCGAGGGAAATCTTTCATCTTTGAATGGTTAGCCCGAAAAGCCAGATCGGGATATCCGCGCTTACCTCAATGGCGGGGTTCGAGAACCCTTATTTACTTAGATTGGTAGGGAAGAACGAACCAGGAGACAATGACTTTCGGGGTTAGCGGGCTTACCTCGTGGAATGGCCGTTGAATGGCCTCGGAGTGAACGGGGGTACCTCAATGAGAGTAGACCCTCTTGCACGTGGAATTCCTCAAAGACAGGAGAGGGAAGACCAGAGACTTTTCCATTAATATAGAAGAAAGCCGAGGGGTTTCATCTTTGGTTGCAGAGTGACCCCCTTTTTCCCGATCTGCCGGGGCGGTGTCCTCCCATGACTTTGGAATGCCGGGCAGGGGAAGCAAACTCACTTATTGAGATAGGAGCACAGTTAGGGGATCCTGCTTATTCCCACCCACAAGCGAGCTCCGGAGGGAAGCAAGATCACTTTTGGAGCTCCCAAAAAGGATAGGGATCACCGGGGACTTCCCCCTACTTTCGGTACATGCCTATTTCTTTCATTTCCCTCGGGGAGGGGGCTAGTCTTGGACACATAGAAAGACTGACTATTAGGTGCCCCAAAGAACTTATAGTTATTCCACAAAAGGGGACCCTACTAGGATAGGCCCAGGCGGGAGAGAGAAGAATAGCTTCTTACACGGGCTTGGCTTGAAGGCTTGACCCCTTTAGTGGCGGGCTTCGAGGAACCTACTTGACTTCCCCTAAATCGATCCACTGGCCGTCGTTGACCCATGATCAATGGCTTAATCCACTGGACCACCTGGAACAGCTCTTGCCTTTAGGATCGACCACTACAAAGGGAAAGAATCATTCATTTCTGTACTCAGACCCTACTCTTTCTATTCTAAGTCACTCGGGCAGAGAGCAATTCTTGGACAGATACACGCGCCTAGCTAGAAGAGGAATTACTCCATTTATGCCTTTAGGCAGGAAGAGAGACCTATTCTCTGACACAATTAGTTCAGTAACAAGATAGCACGCGGGTCTTTCTATTGCTATTTACCTCGGGGAGAGAGGAGGTCTTGCTATATTACTTACTAAAGACAGGAAGAGAGCACTTGGGCTACCTCAAGAGCTACTAGGAGAGGGGAGGGCTGACCTTAGCCCAACCCTTCCTACAGGCGGGAATGGAGGGCAGGCAAGCTAACAACCTTATGGAGCTAACGGGGCACTCAAGGGATCATGCTTCTCCTAATTGTTCCCTAAACCCCCTCCTAATTACTTATTTATTTTGGGGCTACTTCTGTCAATATCATTGCCAAGGCGATGCTCCCGATCAACACTGCAATAGCTTTCACAGCTTTTCACTCTGGAAGCCCCCCCCTATCCTTTAAAGCGGAACATGCATATCTTCGTTTTGCGATTCCTTAACTGCTGCCTCGATCATCTCCTTCTGCTCTACGTTTTCAAGCATTTTCATCTGTGTGTCAAGAATTTCTTTATATGCTGACTCAATTGTCTCTAGACCATGTTGTCTAATCATACTAATCTCTCCAATCCCGTCTACAATATCTGGATAAGCCGATGCTTTACTTATGATTTGACTTACATTCAGCAGCTCTGGCTGAGATGCCCACCAAATACTGGATCCAATACATAAAGAAAGAAAAAGAACATTCTTCATTTCTGATGAGATTACTCGCCTTATAGAGTAGAATACAGGATTCGAGAATGGAAAAATGCTTCTTCCTTTGTTTTTTGTACTCGCTCGATAACACGAACAATAGTCTTAGCCCCAACGAACTGGTTAATGCCCTTGACAGGCTTCTGACTTACAAGGATTCTATCCCGTTCCAGCTCCATTTCTTTTTCGAACAAGGATTTCCCGCTTGATAATCTCGGAAAAGTCTCGTTAGTCCAACTACAACTTCTGGGTATGGCAGTTTAGGAGACAAGCTACCTTTAGTAAGATAGCTCATGAGTGAAGCTTTCAAACCAGTTCCTGATTTCAAGAGTTTATGAGTGCATGAGTCAAGTCTCTTCCAATCGAATATATTCTATTAAAGCAAAGCCAAGAGGAGAAGTATACCAGTCCGGCGCAATCAGTTATCAACCAAACCATTCCTTTTGTTCTGCAACTGGAGAGTCTCCCGAAACTGGTCAACTGGTAAATCCGGAACATTCCTTTATTGAAATAATTCCCCTGTAAAGACCGTAGCAAAGGCTCGCATCTGGCGGCATTTGCCCTACTGGCGGATCCTCTCATTAGTAAAAAACTTGAGTTAGGGGCTGCGATAAGCCAATCGTAGATAGGTTTTTAATGAAAATGCTTTATATGTACGGGCTTTTGCTTTTAGACCCGATTTGTCGACTTCATCTGCCCTGCTCTTAGCTCGGGTTCTTGCTTAATGGAATGAGGCGTCCCTTGTTCCTTCTTTCGCAATACTTCGTGTCTCCCATGCCCCGCTTCAATCTCTTGCTTGCTTTGGTGCCTGGTCCAAGGAAAGGAGTCCTTTCGTTGTAGGAATAGCTTTCTAACCTCTTTTATCTAATATGAGCCCTCTTCAAAAGCAAAGCTAGTATGGAGTCGCTACTATCAATAGCGAATATCGCTTTCTTCAAGTAGAGTACAGATCTCCCTACCTTCGCTCCTGTCTGTGAGCTGTCCTTCCCCTACATCTTTTTCTATTGTTTTGTTTCATCGAGATGTATACATATATATCGAAAGTGTGCAGTGAGTCATTCTCGTCCTAGGTCTTCTTAAGCAAGACAGAAGGTTCTCTTCCCCCGTTAATTGATGAGTGGTAAGGATCTTTCTCTTGTATCGGTGCACGATCGGCAATTAAGAAGAGGAAAAGGGCAAAGCGTAAGAGCATTACCAGATCCGTCTTAATCCCGAAGCCTTCCTCTTCAACTTTACAACTTTCATTCACTTCAGTATTTACTTAAGTAATGATCGAGAGCACCGATGTGTACACAAGTTTCTTTTTCTTTCATCAAGCAACATCAACCTCTGGGCCATACCTAATAGCGGAAGGAAGGCTTTATGTTATGGGCAAATCGCCATTCCCGTCTTTGTACAGTAACCATTATGAGGAGGGCACAGGCTTGATCGAAGACTTCCGCGAAAGATTCAATCCAGCCATACCCGGCTACCTTGTTACGAACAACGATTCAGAGAAGGTATTTTATCCAACTTCTAAGATGGAGGGGCTCCATTCTAGATCATCTTCTGGAATCGTATAACAAACAAAACCCCACCTTCACCGAAGGCATGTTCGGGGAGGAGCCTTATTTCCAATGTAACTTCGTTAAACTTGCGAGCCTCCCAGGCAAGGAGAACGAGAACTAACCTTCCTTCCAAGCCGCTTTCCTACGCTTATTGATTAGGGCTTTCAAGAGCGTGACTCTTCTTTTTGAAGAAAGTCTTCTCGGTTCCTTACCCTTGGGGGGGAGGTTTTGAGGCACAGCGGTGGTTTCTACGCCATGCCACCCATACTTTAGCGTAATACCAAAGCCATGTGCTTGATTATGGGAAATGACAGATTTAAGAAGAGATACATAAATGCGGAGAGCAATAACAAAAATTCACATGAATACCCTTTTTAAGATTCTCGGTAGTTCGGTAGCAATTCTTTTCACCCGTTTTCTAGGATCAGAAGGAACCGCTGTAATGACCACCACTCAAAATCTCATCCTTTTTTCAATCTTTATTTTTTTCTTAATCTTTTTGTTTCGTATTTATTCTTGTTTTTCAAGGTCAGGCTTTCTATTCAAACTTCTATATTTATTTATTTTAGTTTTATTTTCTGTCTTTTTCTATTTTTTTAGAATTTATTTAGCTTCTCACTTTTTTACTTATTTTACGGGTGCTCTACTAATTAGTTGCGTATCCAGTGGGGCAGTCACTTCCTACCCCGGCCCTTCCGACCCATCAAGCTCGTCCTCGTGGAAAGAGGATTCCTTCGGGATACGGGTCCTGTTGGAATCTTGGTCGAAAACAACGAAGACGGAGGGCACGTCGGTGAATCAGCCGGAAGGGGCCGGCCCATCAAGCTCGTCCTCTTGGGAAGAGGATTCCTTCGAGATGCGGGTCCTGTTGGAATCTTCGTCTAAAACAACGGAGACGGAGGGCACGTCGGTGAATCAGCCGGAAGCTGGACCTGTGCCTCCTGGTAATCCAGTTGCTCCCCCGGGGGAGGAAGCTGGTCCGGCTAATCAGACCCTACGAGTGGCCCCCTATCCGTATCAACCGGATGAAGTGATAGGGGGGGATTGTGTTCTCTCCATCGAACGTCGCCTTTTGGCGAAATACTCCTTTCCCTCTTCCGAGGTCATACGAATGGCGCGGATTCAAGCCGAAGACCTATTCGAGGTCAAGGTTGAGATTATCAAACTCATGGCGGGCCTTGACCCAACGGGAGATTGGATGGGACGGGGAGCTCGAACTCTCGATAATTCCCGTACCGCGACGGGAGAGGAGTCCTTGGAGAGACTCTATGCCCTTTTAGAGGACCTGCAGAGGGGCGGAGTACAATCCTCTACCTATTTAAAATTAAAATGGAACGTGCTCCCACGAATTGATCGGGATGCGCACTCTTCCGCATAGACCGTTCGTGTACAACAACCTTAACCGCACAAGCCTGGGCTGGGCCTACCTCCATCCCTAGAGGAGCCGTATGAGGCGGAAGCTCCACGTACGGTTTTGAAGCCGAGCCTTTCCAGCGATGGGGAATCTAGGACACTGGGAGGAGAAGAAAGGCTCAGATAGGCGAAAGGCTGAACGAACAACTCGCAGTGACCCATTTCGAAGAAAATAGCTTCTGACTGGGCTGATGAATTCAGAGTTGGAAGAATGGAACTCTTGGCTGGTAAGACAGGGCTTGGTGCAGCTGGGCTAACTGTGCTTAGTGAAAAGACAGGATGTATTCCAACGAAATGCATTGGATTCTAGGAGGACTATAATGAGGAGGACGACAGACCCACTCACGATCTACTAAAAGGCAAGTAGCTTGATTGGTTCGAATCCAATTCGTGAGATGGCAGTGATCTTTAGCTGGTCATGGCCATAATGTGCTCTTTTCCTCAGAGCCGTCGATGTCGATAGAAGGAGGTTGAAAGCGGCATTCCTTCCAAATGTTTCGGGGGTAAGCCTTAGGTTCAATTCTATCTTTCTTGCCTATAGTCATCTTACCTTCTTCGTAGGAGTTTTAGCTATCTGCATTTCAGTAGTATCTCATTCACGTAAGAAAAGAGAATCAGTCTGCATGCTTCACAGCCCTCCTTGTCTGAATCAGTCAGAAGTAATCAAGGATCTTAGCCAAACGGTGACCGGCTTAGGCTTTCGCAAAAGCACTTTGGGCGCAGGCAGCCCTCTACCCTCCTTATTCAGGCATGCCGCTGCGTCATCGGTCAGCAAAAAAAAAGGGCGGGCGGCTTCGCTCCTTGTTCTGACTTAAGTATCTGCCTGGGAGGTAGGGCTAGAGGAAACCACTCTTCCGGTCGAGTATAAAGCACCCTTCTGGAATCCCCATCATATGAGCACCTAGTTATGACCGACTATCCACCTCAGGTGTGTAATCGACATGAAATTCTGTCTGATCGGCAAATGAAGGGAGCATTATGTCTTGTGCTAGTCGGGGAGCGATAGGTAGGAAGCAAAGGCCTCTCACACACACACGCGTACTATCTTTAATGATTCGCCCACAAGATGGGAGGGACGCATCAGTTGAACCAAAGGGATTGGGCGAGTTGGGTGACTTCCCTACACTTCTGAACAAGAAGAATACGCCTTCCTTGAGAAAAGGACAAACAACCGGATCGAAAGAAGTTGGCTTGGTTGATACCCTCCGGCGAAACCCAGAGGCGAAAAACAAAGACTCTTAGATTCTGTCACAGGAAATCAAAAGCGCTTTCGATCGACAGGAAATTGGCTCAAAGCTGGAATCCCTGCCTTTATTGGCCACGAACACTTGACCCAGCCAATGGGCAAGGAGGGTAGCCAACAGATGATCGACCAGCAAACGAGCTTTTCTTCACTCCCGCAGGTGGTCGCCTTCTATTAATATTAGCGGATTAAGGTTGTTTACAAGTCTTGTGCGCGGCGTGTTGCGCACTATCCACTTTATCACAGGAAATCCAGAAGTTGGTCAAACAATTCAATTCCATTGATTGTCAAGTAAAAAAGTGCCAAAATTGCCTATACGCTCACTCACTGCCATTTAGGAGCAAATCGACAGGCATGACAACAGAAGCTTCTTGGGGCACTAAGAAAGCAGCAATCGATACGAAAATCTTCTTCCATTCCATACGAAAACCCGCTTCTTGGGCGAGACGAAACTACTCAACTATTTGATTTGTCAGAGGAAATCCAACAATCCAATGAGAATGAGAAAGAAGAGAAAGAGAGGGATCAGATCAATGGCATGCGAGGAGTGAGATAAGAGCCTTGGATCTATTGATTCGGAAGCTTCACGACCACGGTCATTCTCTAAAGAAAGAGGGACCTTCTCTGGTCACTGACACCATCTTTCTTCCCCCACTCCGACAATTTAATCTCTTTCAAAAAGAAAGGAAAGAAGGCGAAGAAAGGCGATGTATCGGTCAGCCACAAACTCCCAGTTACTGGCCCCGGATACTGTAGCCGGCTCTTGACCCAGTTTCAGGACCACTAATCAGTTGCGACAGCAGGAGGAAGCTTTTTGAGACGATTCGGAAAGCCAATCACAATGGAAGTAGCCGTGATTGGGGTGACTCCCCCCGGCCTGTCGGGGAAAGTCATCGACCGTCCCACGAGACGGAGGATTTCATAGACTGAAGGCAAGGAAGGCTAGAAGAAAAGAAAGGGTCAATGGTAGACGGCGGAAAGGGCAAGCAATCTCCTCAGCCGCTGTGGAAGGAAGGGCGATCTCGTGTAAAAACCATGTCGCATCGTCAAGATCCTTATTCCGTTAGAAGGTTCAAAATTAATGGGAACTGCTCTTCTTCGAGAATCCGCAGATTCAATGCGATCCTCTTCTACTAGTTATTAACGTGCGAAAACAACCTCTTCTGGACATGTCCCTGATACTAGTGCAATTCGGGCATTTCGGGATAAAACCGTTAGCAAGTAATCCCTCTCGAAAAGACTAGTTGCGCTTGCCGGCCGGTTTCTCTGGTCTTTCCTGTTATATTAATTTATTTGTTACTGAATCGCCCATAGCCCAATTCCCCTTTTATTGGGGAGTAAGGGCAGCAGTTAGAATTGTCTGTCATCCCCAACTGGCTTGACGCGGAGAGTCTAACAAACATAAGGCAACAACCGTAAAGTACAGACCTACTATAGTATAGTATAGGCTACTCTACCTACTCACACAGGAAAGATATGAGAAACTGCAAATAGAGGAAGCAGCGACCTATGGACTATGGATGCATTGACGCCCTATTCCTTATTAAGATAAGATCTTGCCTTCCTAACGACTTTAATAAGTAAAGGAAATCACCTCGGCTTTCTCTCTTTTCTAGATTCATCGCTTACGCTTTCACCTCTCCGTTCTTCTGGGGTTTGTTTTGTTTAAAGGGAATGTCCTCTGCCGCTAGCTGTTCCCGTTGCCTTTGAGCTATGGTTCTTCGGTTTGATCGACCTTCTTGATCGCTCTTCCCTCGGTATGGAATTGGCGATATTGGCGATATGGTATGGTAATGGTATCAGGTGATGGTATGCCATTGCAATTGAATGACGATCTTAAACAAGCACCGGCAACAAGCGAAGCGATAGGGAGGGGGAAGATGGCAAGCCAGTTAATGAACATCCAGTGCCGAAAAGCCAGTTATTAAATAACATCCGGCCTGAACAAGCAAGGTGGGGTCAGTGGATAGTCCCATGAGGAGCAATCCTCTTAGGGGCATATTCCTTACAAGGTACAGGCTTAGCAGCACTCGCTTAAGCAAGTACAGTAGAGCTCGATTTAGCTCCATACACAGATTAAGGTATAGAATTTCCTAAATAAAGGACAAGCGCTCGGGGGGACTTCTTGCCAGTCATAACACCCATAACCGGGTATTAGAGAAGAGGCGTAAACAAGGGCTTAGACTTTTATTCCGGAGTGAAATAATACTACTAAAAAGGTACGGTAGACCCGATACCGGGATTCAATTCCTTAGTTTAAGTCAATTCAAGCAGCAAGAGATAGATCTTAAAGATGGAAAGCAAACCGGAGATAGACACAGAAGAGCTACAACAGCTGCTCTCTTTCCTAATCAACCAACCGCAACAGCGGGGAGAGATTGAATGGAAAAGAAAGAATGTCGACTATCTCCTCTTATAAGAAAGATAAAGATAGTGAAGTCACCCGAGGGGGATGTTATAAGCTGCTACATTAATTGGAGCTGGAGCTTCTACAATTGCTTTAGCGGGAGGCGGTTACTCCGATCTTTGGTTATATATGCCCAGCACTTATTCTATATCAGCAGCTTCCTTAACTACAGGAAGGAACGTGCTTGACACGACACCGATTGCCACAGCGCTAACGGAGACAGACAGCCGAGTGAAAAGGGGATGAACGAAGATTAACTGATTGAGCTACAACCACAACAGCTATAGGCTATTATAGAGCTTAGGCTGGAAACAACGGAGCTGCTAGTAAGATTAAGATTGTTTATCCCCTGCGGGAAGAATTCTCCCATACAGAACTACACTCAGGAAAGGCAGTCAAAGCTCTAACGGTCGTGCTCCATACCGGGAATGTACGGAAGGTTGGTCGGAGCGAGAAAAGCTTCGATCCCCTTCCATACCCGGGAGGTGAGATAGAGCTGGATGGGAGGCCCTCGTAGGGAGGGGGGTAGGGCTATATAGAATAGAACCGAGCTACGTCTTCTTCCCTGATCCATTTCATGTCAACTCTAATTAGTTATCAAAAGGCCTACTTTACAAAGGTCCTTTCCCGAAAGAAATTCTTTTCTATTATGTCTTTCTTTCTGAAGGAGGGGCTTGCGATTCATTACACCAATTTCAGTAAACTATTGAAGACGAGTTCAGTGAACTATTGAAGCTATCGAGAGAAAATGCTGACGGTGACGAAGGTTCATTACACCAAGGGCTTTCGGTGGACCTTAAAAGCAAATTGCCAAGGAGTTCCGTCGAAGAGCGTAGTAAGGAGTCTAAGGTTACAGAAAAGCCTTCGCCCACTTGGATAGGCATAGCTTTGCAAGCAAATAGAGCAGAGAAGAGAGCTCTACCATTGAAATGTCCGTCACACGACGCGGCCTGGGCTTTCATAGCTTCGATGAGACTAAGTGGTCCCTGCCATTCCACCCGTCCTTAAGGGTCGATAGCTCTCCAAAGTTCCGACTCTCTCTTTCTATACGCAAAAATTGGAATCACCTACTTGATACGCCCCTTCTGGCACAACACACACTCCCACTCACAAGAGCACACCTGAAATTCGGATAGAGCACACCACCCTAATCCCTAAACCAAGGAAAGGAGAGCGGTCATACTTTTAAACGAGATGGCCTGAGAGATCAAGTTGGAATGGTTTCGCTTATTCAACGATCGTGTCCCTCTCTTCGTGGGTCACTTTTCTCGAAACGTATCCAGTCCGCATGGCGGCGGTCGTTTAAAGGGAGGTGCGCTTGTTTTGGAAGCGAACAAGCAAATCACCAACCGAACTCGCCGCTCGGTAAAGAGAAGCTTTTTGTTGATCTAATTTCAACGGTGCTTCCAGCTTCTGGGCCCCAGTGCGCCAAATCGAATCTCGTGACCTGGGAGTAGGGCTAACCGTCATGTCCCGGGCGGAATTGAATCTGACCCGATTCCAGCCAAAAGCCTGAGTATGTGTCTGCGGTTTCAGACTGACTTTAGGCGGTGAGTTAACTCACCCCGGACGTACGCACCCTAGTCCCAGGTGCGGAACCGGACAACCACGATTGAATAAGTGGAAGTTCCCTGGAAATTCAAATCAATCCGGAGGTGTTGGTTCAAATCCAGCTCGTGACAAGGGGATTCATAAATATGAGAAAGATCGTAGTGTGATAAGAGAAAAGCGAGTGAGAGAGAGAGATAGCAAGAGCTCCTATTTCCCCGAACGACGAAGGTACCGCAGACCGTTCTGCCTAGAAGACTCTCTCTTTTGTTAGCACCAGTTGATTGATTGAATTACTAGGCGCATTACCAGTTAAGATGAGACTATCCATGACGCGTCAGAGAAAGACCGGCTCCGCTCAGTGGGCTTTAGAACTAGGTAGTGCTTTTTCTTATTTACCTTGATATAAGATCTTTTTTCGGGCGGGGAACGAAGCAAACAAATGAGCTGATCTTTCATTCGGGGTTGCCAGAAGGTTTGCCACCCATGCGAAAGAGGAGTTAACGGCAATCTTTTTATGTAAGATTGAACCAGGTTCAGGAGCTCCTGTCTTATTCTCTCTTCTGATAGATCGGAAAGGAAACTCCTTTCTGTCAGAGTTCTAATGAATCTCGGTTTTTTGACAGGGACAGCAGCCCGGAGACATTGCCGGCCCTTCAGCTCGGACTTATGGATCTCTTCCTCAGATTGAAACGGTGGTTTTTTGCCATAATCCATCCATTTAAAAAGGGGATATGAGAAAAGAGAGAAGAGAATAAATTAGCTTCTTCCCTCCCGATTAGAATGGGTGGGGGATTCAGGATTCAAATAGTCGATTTCGAAATATCTTAAGAGATGAGAGAAGCTAGAACAGATCACATGCTGAACTTCTAGAGCTCTTTTTCGAGCTTTGTCTGTCTCTAATGCGAATGAGGAATGCAAGATAACAGAGTCGTCTCCGTCCAAAGGTGCCCTACGAGGGCCGGTCACCGGGGATGAAGTCAACTTGCTTCTGATTGAGCATGAAAACAGGCTGCTTTTCAGATGAATAAGAGTGATTCTCTTCTCCGATGTTATATGCTTAACACATTGAACTTTTTTCGATGTCAATGCTCTGACAGTGATTCTCTAATCTCTAAAGAGAAGGGTCGAAAGAAGAAAGTCTAGACTTTTCTCTGATTCATAGTGGGAGCTGTTTGGCTATTAGTCACTTTTCTCGCTCCTCAAGAAAGACGGCTGGGAACGGATCTTCTCCCTCTCGCGATGTGGCATTCCGTCTGCTCTTTCTTTGCATTCCTTTTGCTATCAGCGGGGAATCAAGGGCTTTCAGAGAGCTTTCCTTCTTCCTTAAACCCTTCTTGCCCTAAGAAAGACGGCTAGAAACTTCCTATTAGGAATGGCTTCCTTTCAGGTTGTGTTGTTACAGACCAGACTGTTCTAACAGGGCAGGGGAGACGGAGAACTAATCTCATACAGTACAGCTATGATCGGGCAATAGCGCAGATAAGATCAGACTGAATGTGTGAAGGATATGGTTCTGGTTCTCTTCTGTCCCGTTCCTTCAATCAAAGAAGAATCCATGCCCAGGGCTAGTGCCAGCGCATAGTCAGAGTCTTCCCTGCGTGCCTAATATCCACTCCTTCTAGTCGAGTGCCTTGCGGCGCCTTTAACGATGAGAGAAGGCGATACCGAAGAGAATAACTCAAGGGCACTGGCTACTCCATCAACTCAATTTCGTTGCGTAAGTGAGGATGCCAGTCATCATAGTCTGAACTTGAAATCTTTCGTAGGCTCATCTCGTCGATTGGCATTCCGATCCTGGTCATTCATAGATAGTCGGCACTTTTAGTCATAGGCTATCGCCCATTCCTGATAGCCGCAGCTCTGCCCGTTCCCTATTCCATTAAAGAATGAATGGGAATTGATCTGACAACGGCTGGGCAAAATCCATCTCTTTCCATCTCTATTTTCGCTAAACTTGCTTGCTTTCTTGCTTTCATGAAGCCGACCTTAACAGACATCTCTTCCATTTTCGTAGATGGAAGATCCGGTGAATCAATTAAATTAGATGCCGCTTACCTAGATGCGGTGCTTGTCCCTCGAAGCGAAGGTCAAGACCAAGACATTGGGGATTCTGAATCTGACCGCACTTCCCTCAGGTCGAACGGCTATCGATCCTGGCCCGATGAGAAAAGGGTTGAACTCATGCTTGCCTTAACCTAATCTACTTGGATCCCGGATTCAATTCCATTAAGGCATTCATTCCCTTCATGTAAAGGAAGAGTTCAACAGAAGTCATCTCTCTGACACTGGCTGTTCTTTCTACCTAAACTTGCTTTTTGGCTTCTTTCATCAAAGATAGGTGTGAGCTAAAGACTTTTCTCGCTAAACCCGTCTCTGATCTTCTCTACTGTTTTGGCTGCTTTCTTTCATATGGGTGTAAGGTTCCTAATGTTCTAACTCAGAAAGAAAGTAAAGTATAGTCGTTCTCTCTTCCTGACCCTTCGGCCAAGCCGCTTTGTCTGTTCATTGGATTGATGTCTGATAGCTTTTCCCTCTCCCCAACCGCTGTCATGTCCCGCTACGCTAGTTCTACTGTGCTTTCCTTGGCTAGAATAGCTAATAGGCTAGCAAGGAAAGCTGTCCAATCGGTCTAACCAATCCTCTAGTTGAAGAGTAATAGTACGGTAAACAGGAGCAAGAAAGGGGCTGCCATTAGTTAGCTGCAAGGGATGAGCCTACGACAACCCTTGCTTGTTTGGCTAGCTCTTATCTTCTTTCACTTCTGCTTTGTCTCTTTCGGTCTATGGTAAAGATGCGCCTATCCGGGGTTCTGTTCAAAGTGCGCTATCTCTTTATCGAAATCTAAGACTTTCCCTTGTTGAACCCGTGCGTCATCCGTTGTCCAAATTGATGGCCCCTTAACCTAAGCCCTCTCCTTCGCATCACCCCATTGTCCTCGCTTTGCTTTCTCAGTCCCCCCTGCCCCGGATTTAGGGAAACACAGCTGTTGGTCCTTCGAACTGCTAAAGTGGTTAGTCTGCGATCCCCCTCATCTCCCGTAAGTGTGAAAGCACTGTCCGACCTTAACTATTCCAAAAGGCACCATTATAAGGATCACTCGTGCTTTTCCCGCTTCATATAGTTTTTAGACCGCTCGCGTAACAACCCCCGAAACCGGCGACCTTGACAGAAAAACGCTCAACAACAGGCCAGTAGTTGGTCGAGCTGAAGGAAGAACTATAGTAGTTGGGATGGATTCACACGCGGCTTTATTTTGAATTACCCTACGAGCCCGCCTCTGAGAGCGAAGTAGTTGGAAGAATCTCCGCTGCCTTATCCGATCACGCTAGCAATCCAGAAGAACTGGAGGCTCAAAAGGTTAGGTCAAGTGGATTGATCCGTTTAGTCTCCCCCGAATCCCGACCTAGTCTTAGCACCCATGTGAGGGGATCTTTCCGACGCTAAGCGCGCTGCGTTGTCTTATGATCAATTGTCCCGTGATATGTGGATCATCCGGGTTCAGATGCGGATGGAGACTCATCCTTTTGCAAAAAAAGGAGGAGTTTACTACTGACCCTCAATCGGCGAGGCCTTTCCTCTCAAGCGGCGAGGCCTGTGTTCTCAAACGGCGAAGCCTTGAACTTGAAAACCAACAGCAAGAAGGACAATGCTGACTTACTTCAACTAATACCAACAAAAAAAGGAAAGCTAACGGACAAATAGCTGAACTACAGATACAGACTTATGAATAATAGGGCCGGCCGTACTTGTGATGGTTCCCCAGGATCCAATATTACCACTTAGGTCTACGTTGCCACGATATTGTTCTATGGAAGCGTGGTGGACCATTTGGTTGATGGGTGTATTTCTGGCCCTCCGTCTCATGAGGGACTTATTGCTATCATTGATAGCCTTAGATCCGAGCTTGCTGATGTGAAATCCCAGCTGGTTAGTGGTGTCATTCCCTCTAGAGGAGCTAATGTGAGGGGATGGAAGCTAGGAGAAGATAGCTGTCTTTCCTGTAGTATGTTTAATAATTCCTTCCTGTATCTCTTCCGAATTGGATTCGAACCAATGAAGCTACTTCCCTTTAGTAGATCAGACGATAAGACAATAGATGAAACGTCTGCGTCTGCTCGTCTGATCTTCCTAGTTATATCTTCCTGTAGTTCCTGTAAGCCAAGGAAGAATTCTAAGTCCTATTTACTTGCCTGCAAGCCCTATGAAGGAAGGTGCTTTTTCTTCCTCTAGATGTTTTCTTTCTCTAAGGCCAGTTAGAGCTTTCTGATATGGGTAGTGACTACGTCCTGTAAGAAGTCTCGATAAGAAGCTCTATAGTCCTCCTTAGGATCTAATCTCTGCTTGTTGTTGAAGGACTTCTTCCCTGATTGATTCCTCAACCCAGGATAGATCACCAGCGTCAACCTATTATGCATTGCAGCTTATCCGCTGCAGCTCTTAGGTCTTGGTAGCTAGTGGGAATGTAGGATAGCTCAAGTAAGTAATAGACTGACACCAGTGCCTCTGATAAGAGAAAATAGGTCCACATGATCAACCGAAAAGGCTTTCTATGGCCATTCTCTGCCTGAGCAAATGATGCTTTCAGGAAGGACGAATGCAAGTGGAACCCTACCTATCCTACCCCCTATCAAGGAAGGACATGAACAGGATGGGATAAGCGCATCGGAGAAGGAATAGGTTGCAGCTTTTGTTGGTCCTACCTAGTAGCTAGCTGGTTTGGGAAGGAAAGACAGGTAAGAATGGTATTATACCCCTAATTTCTTCTTTTTCCTCTTGCTAGGTGATGAGAGTTTGACCTCTAGGAAGAAAACTTTACCCCTTAATGCGCTGGTAGTGGCATAAGGTGAGTGCTCTGATCCACGACCGCCCTCCTGTCTATAGGTTTAGAGGAAGCTAGGGGATATTCTAACCAATAGGATCTGGCTGCTAGTAGATAGTCTAATAATATCTTTCCTGCTCTTAGGATGTAGCTTCATTTCCTTACCTGCACTGGTAGCTTCATAAGTCCTCCCCGCTTTCTTCTTTGTGATTGCTAGTCTTCGATTGAGGGGTGATCCCCAAGGGGCTATTGCTTACTATAGGCACTGAAGCCTTTTCTATCTTCTCTGGAAAGCCCAAACTGTGAAGGCTTTCCCCCCCTACTCAAGCTTTCCACCGAAGATTAGTAGACTGAGTTCAATTGGCAAAGTTAGAGTGATCTTTTATAAGCGTAGGAAGAGCTACGCACCGTCTAGAGGAAGAGCTCCTAGGACTCGAGCAAGAGAAGATCAAGCAGAGGGCCTGCCCTTCCTGCCTTGCCAACCGGAGTCCAATCCCTTCTCTTTGAGCATAGGTGGTACTCGACTATTGCTTCTTCACTGATCGGATGAATAAGACGGATCGTGGTTTAAGGCTCTAGCATCAAGTACTCCTTGATAAAACACCCAGTACTCATGAGTCCTATCAAGGACCGACCCCTTATCTTGTACATTGCAGCTTTAGATCATTCGCTCGGGGCCATGTTAGCTAAGCACGATGATCAGGGAAAGGAAACCTATACTATCTCAGCCGGGCATTGGTGGGACAAAGATACATATCCATAGAAAAAGTGTGTCTCGCTTTGATGTTCGCATTAAAGTAAAGAAGGCGGCTTACTAGCTAGCGAAGCGACTCAACAACAACATATCGTTAGAAAGAACGGACTCTTAGTCATCCGAAGGAAGAAAGTACCTTTGCGAGCGAAGCGACTTCTCCAATAAGTAGTTAACCCGCGATTTCCCTTCTAACCCCTAGGGAGGGGCATACTGAGCAGATGAAGCAATCATCAGAAAGAGTACCCATCTTCTGCTGGTCGATACCTCAATGGGACGGAAACTGCTAAAGACAAGCAAAAACCAAAGGATGAGCTTTCTTTCATCGGACTAATGTATCTACAACTACATCCCCGAGCGGTATGTTATAGAAAGGGAAAGGAAGGCCTATCTCCAGAGTCGAAGACAGGATCTCTTGCTACCTTCTCTCTCCGAGTGAGCAGTCTCGCTACCTCTCTCGTTTTAGCCCTAAAAAAAGAAGCCTGTACATACAAGAGGGTTCTTCCGGGGTGAAGGAACCTAAGCCAGGGAAGCCCTATTCCTAACGGTATTGGATCTGCCCTACGCTTGCTTTCACTCGCCGCTGCTGCCCGCAATGACCGCTCTTAAAGCAAGAAAGAAGTTCCCCAATCTGTATTTGAAATACAGGCTTCTCTGCTATCTCGAAATTGCGTAGGTGAAGTAGAGATCGACGAGTTGATGTCTTTTCTACTTCTTACAGTCCATCGCACACTTGTTATATTTGTTTATATAGTTATAGAAGTCTAACTAAAGGAAAGCGCCTATGAATGAGTTCCAAGAAAGCGGCCGTTCACGTCAGGAATAGAGGTTGTTGATGTAGTTGCTTGTAGTTTTTTTCGTTCTATCCATTCGAGATTGGGTTGGTGTTCAGTCTACCGTACTGTATCGAAAAGAATGCTTTGCATTCCAAGTGAGATGCCCAAGAGAAAAGGAAGGAGGGGAATCTATAAAGAAAATAATGAATGAAAAAGCGTGACGAGAATCCTAAGATTCTCTAGATTTGATCCTGATCGGGCCATTACGAGGACCTTCCAAGGGACAGGATCCCAGGTTCCGTAAGGGGTCGTTTTTGTGGCCGCGTCAGGGCGGGGGCGCAGTTGCGCATCGAGTAGCAAAGGGTGTCGCGGAAGCCCATGAGGTAGGCGAAAGCCTCGGCCTCTAAATTGGAAGCTTAAAAGGGCAAAAACATGCGTCGACTCTTTCCTCCACTCCTGACTGTGTCACCGATCAGGTGCAAACGCCGCTTATCGGCAAATCTACCTCGAAAAGAAGGGATCTCCTATTATGTAAAGGATCTTGTAGGTTGGGTAGCTTTTGCTATCTTTTTTTCCATTTGGATTTTTTATGCTACGAAGCAAAGTAAAATGGTTTTTCTAGAAGGGTTCTTCCTTACTTTTGGGGCAGTGGAACAAGTGCCAAGCGACCCCTGGCATTTCCCGATAACTATAGAAACGGAAGTTCTTGCCCTTTTTTTAATCTTGCTTCTCTTTATAGTATCGGGCTTCATCCATTTTAAAAGTTTTTCGAAAGAACTTACTCATGCCACTTCTTTCGAAAGAACTTGCTTCTTTTTTCTTTTCCTCTTTCTAATTATCAAATTTCCGTTTTCGGTCGCCTACAGCGATATTGGAGCCGGTTTTCCAGCAATTTATTTTCATTCTGCTGATCCGGAGATTCCACCGGAAACCGGCATGCCTCAAGGCGCACCCGGGCATGAAATCCGGCACCCGATCCCGATCCCGCCGGATATTCCCCGGCTAGACCAGCCCTTAAGAACAGATCCAGAGCGTTTCATAGAGCTGCAACAGCGCCTTCAGATTTATTTTCTGGGTCATAGCCGGATAACGGACTTGGCGGGATTCGCCGGCCGGTTAGAAAGGGCCGTTCCGATAGAAAGGCATATAGAAGCTGCTTTGGTCTTCGATGGCTATGCTCCCGATCGAATCAGGTTTCGGATAAACGAAATCAGGGGAATCCTCTTTACCCATCCTACTAGGATGCTCCTTTTATCGGAACAAACCCTTGACCGATACTTAATGGAGATCCGCACGAATGGAACGCGGCAGAGCGCTCCTTATATGCGGGTAGTACGCGCCATTAGGAATCATCTTCTTCTTCTTTAGTCTTAGGAGAATCCCTTCTCTGAATCGTTCGTAACAAGGTAGCCGTAGGGAAAACCTATGGGCTGGATTGAATCCTTCCTTTCCTTCCCCCCACCAGATCCATTAAAGGAAAACAGACTCAAGGATTGGGCCATTTTCCATATGTATTTTTTGAGGGATGCAAAGTTGTGGTGGCGCACCCGCTATGAAGACATACAAGCGGGTCGCTGCGTGGTGGATACCTGGGATGATCTGAAAAGGGAGCTGAAGGCTCAATTCCTTCCTGAGAATGTTGAGTTCATTGCTAGGAGGAATTTGAGGCGGCTCCAACAGACGGGCTCGATACGTGAGTACGTCAAGCAGTTCTCCGCCTTGATGTTGGACATTAGGGATATGTCGGAGAAGGATAAGTTATTTCATTTCCTTGAGGGGTTGAAGCCTTGGGCTCGTGCAGAGCTCGAGAGGAGGGCCGTGCAAGACCTTGCGTCAGCCCAAGCAGCGGCTGAGAGATTGACCGATTACTCGACTGGTGAGAGTGTCAAGAAGAAGAACCCTCAGGGCAACCCTAAAGCCACCAACCCCCAGAAGGGGAAGGGGCAGATGAGTGAAAAGAAGACCTTTACGAAGCAAGTAGCGCAGTCAAGTAGTGTGCCCAAGTCTGGGTGCTTCTTGTGTGGGGGACCGCATCGAGTGCTAGACTGCCCGCAGAAACAGGCATTGAATGCCTTACAGGCTTCTATTGCCCCTCCTATGGCTGTGCATGTGGAGGAGGCAGAGGAGGAAAATGAGCCCAGGATGGGGGCCTTGCGTCTGTTTCATGCCCTTAAGGGCAAAGCTATTGGGAAGAAGGCCGCATCAATGGGGTTGATGTATGTAGATGTTGCTATCAATGGGAAGCCCACTCGTGCCATGGTGGACACCGGGGCGACCCATAACTTCATAGCCGACCAAGAAGCGCGACGGTTGGGACTGAAGTTGGAAAAAGATGCGAGCAAAATGAAAGCTGTGAACTCAGCTGCCTGCCCTATCGCGGGGTTGGCAAAGGGGGTCCCTATTCGGGTTGGGTCATGGACAGGGACCACCAATCTGATGGCTGTACCCCTGGATGACTTGAAAGTCATTCTTGGAATGGACTTTTTGCACGCCGCTAGAGTCGTTCCTATGCCTTTCCTGAACTCTATATGCATGCTTGGAGAGGAGTCTCCTTGCATGGTACAGGCGGTAGTAAAGAGGGTGAAGGATGGGATGGAGTTGTTGTCAGCCCTTCAATTGAAGAAGGGCTTGAAGAGGGGAGAGCCTACATACCTTGCTGCAATGAAGTTGGAATGTCGTGAGGTAGG